TCGATTATAAACGATGGAATCGCCCATTACGATACATAAAAAATAATAGATTTGAAAGGACTGCAAGAAAAGAAATGTCACAATATTTTTTTTATACATGCCGAAGTGATGGAAAAGAAAGAATCTCTTTTACGTATCCGCCTAGCTTGTCAACTTTTGGAGAAATGATACAAAGAAGGATGTCCCTGCCCACACTAGAAAAACTCTCTTCGGATGAACTGTACAATCATTGGGTTTATACTAACCAACACAAAAATAACAACTTAAACAACGAGTTTTTAAATAGAATTGAGGCTCTAGATACGGGATTTTTTTCTCTAGATATACTCGAAAAAAGTACTAGATTGTGTAATGATAAGACTAGAAAATATTACTTGCCTAAAATGTATGATCCCATTTTGAATGGGTTATATCGGGGAACAATCAAAAAAAAAATTTCACCTTCAATCATAAATAAAATTTCGTTAGAAAATTTCATAGAGACAATGGAAATTAATAAGATTCATAGTCTCCTTCTTCCTGATACTGATTACCAAGAGGTTGAACAGAAAATAGACCGATTTGATAAAAAAACTTTTTCAACGGAAAATCGTCATTTATTTACTTTAATCAGTAAATTCGATAGAGAATCGGGATCGAGTTTAAATTGGAAGGGCCTCTCTTTATTTTCAGAAAAAGAACAAGGAAGGATTGGTTCAGAAAAAAGAGCCAAATTTTACAAATTTTTATTGAATACAATTCTAACTAGCCCTAATGGTCAAAAAACAAAACAAAAATTTGTAATAAAAGAAATCAGTAAAAAAGTCCCTAGATGGTCATACAAACTTATTACCGAATTGGAATTCCTGTCGGGCGCAGCTCATGAAGGCCTACCGTTGGATTATCATATACGTTCAAGAAAAAGGGATCGTGTAATAATTTATAGGCCTACTAAACGTAGTCGCAAAGCAAGTGTCAAAAACTGGGTGTCTATTAGAGACTATTCGGAAGAATCAGATTTTCGTCGAGAATTCATCAAAGGTTCTATGCGTGTTCAAAGGCGTAAAACTTTTATTTCGAAATTGTTTCAAGCAAATGCGCATTCCCCCCTTTTTTTGGACAGAATAAAAAAATCCCCCCTTTTTTCTTTTAATATCCCTGAACAGATGAAATTTTTTTTTAGAAATTGGATGGGTAAAGGATCAGAATTTAAAGATTATACAGAGGAACAAAAAAAAAAACAAAAGGAAGAAGAAGAGAACAAAATAAAGGAAAAAACGTGGATAAAAATCGCGGAAGCCTGGGATTTTGTTCCATATCCACAAGCAACAAGAAGTTTAATTTTAATAATTCAATCTATTTTTAGAAAATATATTTTATTACCTTCATTGATAATAGTTAAAAATATTGGGCGTATTTTATTATCTCAACCCCCTGAGTGGGCTGAGGACTTCGATGAGTGGAATAGAGAAAAGCATATTATATGTACCTATAACGGTGTTCAAGTATCAGAACTCGAACTTCCCAGAAATTGGTTTAAAGATGGTATTCAGATAAAAATAGTATTTCCTTTTTATTTGAAACCTTGGCACAGATCCAAATTGAGGCCCTATTTTTCTTCTTATAAAGATCTAAAGAAAGAACAACAAAAGTTTTCTTTTTTAACGGCTTGGGGAACGCAAACTACCCTTCCCTTTGGTTCTGTCCCCCCCAAAACTTCCTTTTTTAAGCCTATTTTTAAAGAACTTAAAAAAAAAATTCGAAAAACGAAAAATAATCATTTTCGAGTTATAAGCGTTTTAAAAGAAAGAACAAAAAATTTTCTACAAGATTCAAAAGAACCAAAAAGGGTGGTTATCAAAAACGTTTTATTTCTGTTTATAAAAAAAATAAAAAAAGAACTCTTAAAAGTACATCCAACTCTATTATTTATATTGAGAAAGGTGTATGAACCCGGCGAAACTAACCAAAAAAAAGATTCTATAATTAGGAATCAGATAATTCACGACTCGTTTAGAAAAATTAAATCTACAGATAATACAAATTATTCACTGAGAGAAAAAAAAATTAAAAATCTGGCTGATAGAACAAGCACAATCAGAAAGAAAACAAAGAGTCTTACAAAAGAAAAAAACAGCAACGCCAAGAAAAGAAGTAGTCCTAACAAAACAAGTTATAGTTATAATGGAAAAGAAAAATCACCAAAAATTTTTTGGAAAATATTAAAAATAAAAAAAATAATAAATCGATTAATCTATAAATTAGATTTGTTTATAAAAATTTTCATTAAAAGAATATACATCGATATCTTTCTATGTATCATTCATATTGCCAGAATTTCTACACAACTAGTTCTTGAATCAAGAAATTTTTGTTTTGATAAATACATTTACAATAATAAAACAAACCAAGAAATAAAAAAAAAAAAAAACAAAAAAGAAATTAACTTTATTTCGACTCTAAAAAGTGAACTTTACAATATTAAGAATAGTAAGAGGAATTCACATCTTTTTTTTGACTTATCCTCTTTATCACAAGCATATGTATTTTACAAATTATCACAAACCCAAGTTATTAATTTGTATAAGTTAAGATCTATTTTTGAGTATCATGGAACTCCCGTTTTTCTTAAGACTGCAATAAAAAATTATTTTGTAACACAAGGAATATTTCATTCCGAATTAAGACATACAAAACTTTCAAGTTCTGAAACGAATCAATGGAAAAACTGGTTAAGAGGTCATTATCAATACAATTTATCTCAGATTAGAGAATTAATACCACAAAAATGGCGAACTACAATAAATGAAGGTGGTATTACCCAAAATAAAGATTTAACAAAATGGAATTCGTATGAAAAAGATCGATTACTTTATCACAAAAAACAAAAGGATTTTAAAGTATATCCATTACCAAACCAAAAAGATAATTTTCCAAAATACTATATATATAATCTTTTATCATATAAATCTATTAATTCTGAAATTAAGAAGTCCTCATATATTATTTATGGATCACCATCAGAATTAAATAACAACCAAAAAATTACTTTTAATTACAACAATTCTAAACAAAATTTATTTGAAAGCCTGGAGGAAATTCCTATCAATCATTATCTAGAAAAGGGCGATATTATGTATATGCAAAAAAATCCAGATAGAAAATATTTTGATTGGACAATTCTCAATTTTTTTCTAAGACAAAAAATAGATATTGAGGCCTGGACCAAAATGGATTATAGCAGTAATATAAATACTAAGCTTGGAAGTAAGAATTACCAAAAAATTGAGAAAATGGATAAAAACGATATTTTTTATCTGATGATTCATCAAGATTTAGAAATAAATCCAATCAATGACAAGAAACTCTTTTTTGATTGGATGGAAATGAATGAAGAAATCCTAAACCCAATATCGACAAATATGAAACTTCCGTTCTTCCCAGAATTTGTGCCACTTTATAATGTATACAAAATAAAACCATGGATTATACCAAGCAAATTACTTCTTTTAAATTTAAATAAAAAGAAAAACATCAATGAAAAGAAAAAATTCCATTTTTTTAGACCATCGAGTGAAAAAAGATATTCTGAATTAATGAATCGAAATCAAGAAGAAAAAGAACCCGCGGGCCGAAGAGGCCTTGGATCATATTCACAAAACCAAGATAAAATGAAAAAACAATATAAGATCCGAAATAAGATGAGACCAGAAATAATTTTCTTACGGAAACACTATTTGCTTTTTCAATGGATAATAGACGATGGTTTAATTCCGAATTTAACTGAAAGAATGATCAATAATATCAAGATATATTGTTACTTGCTTGGACTGATAAATCCAAGAGATACTACTATATCGTCTATTCAAAGGAAAGAAATAAATCTGGATATAATGGTGATTCGAAAAAAATTGACTCCTATGGAATTGAATAAAAAGGGGATATTTTTTATCGATCCCATTCGTTTGTCTGTAAAAAACGACGGATACTTTATTATATATCAAACCGTAGGTATATCGTTGGTTCATAAAAGTAAGTACCAAACTCCTCAAAGATATCGAGAACAAAGATATATCAATAAAAATAAATTGGATGAATCTATCCCAAGATATCAAATAATAATTCGAAAGAGAGACAAAAAACATTATGATTTTATCGTTCCTGAAAAGATTTTATCATCTAGACGTCGTAGAGAATTGAGAATTCTAATTTCTTTCAACTCAAAGAATATAAATAGTGTGGATAAAAATCGAGTATTTTGTAACAAAAAGAACATAAAAAACAGGAATCCTTTTTTGGATCAAAAAAAGCATCTTGATAGAGATAAAAATGAATTAATTAAATTAAAGTTATTTCTTTGGCCTAATTATCGATTAGAAGACTTAGCTTGTATGAATAGATATTGGTTTAATACCAATAATGGAAGCCGTTTTAGTTTGTTAAGAATATATCCACAATTAAAAATTGTTTGATGGTACATTTTTCCTATATATTCTGTACCATATAGAAAAGCAAACAGATGCACATATGCCCTGTCTTACGTCCCAGTCTAATATTAGATCTTTTTTATTTAATACTACGTCAATGACGTATCAATTTGTTTGGATAAAATCTATAAAATAAACGAATATATGGAATATTCCGAATTTTCGGTCTAAATTATTTGACGTTGTAAGTGTAAAAACGTACCATCTACTTTTTTATCCCTGTCCAACTAAAATTAAAATTCTTGTGTATACTAATTACTACATTAAAATGACTAATATTATTATTACTGATCAAATAATATATTTTATATGTAAATTAAAGGGTAGAAGGAGCTTTTTTTATGATAAAAAATCCATTCAGTGCAATTATTTTGAAAGAGGAAAACGAAGACAACAAGGGGTCTGTTGAATTTCAAGTAGTGAGTTTCACCAATAGGATACGGAGACTTACTTCACATTTGGAATTGCACAAAAAAGACTATTTATCTCAGAGAGGTCTGCGTAAAATTCTAGGAAAACGTCAACGGCTGCTCGCCTATTTGTCAAAAAAAAATAGAGTACGTTATAAAGAATTAACCGGACAGTTGGAGATTCGAGAAACAAAAAATCATTAATTTGAAGAGTCGTTTTGAATTTTCGCTTAAATTTTGATGAACCTCTTTTCGCTTTCAGCAATTCATGGAAGAATGAATCGGGAAAAAACCTATGACTGCACCAGCTACACGAAATAACCTTATGATAGTCAATATGGGCCCTCAGCACCCATCAATGCACGGTGTTCTTCGACTCATTGTTACTCTAGATGGTGAAGATGTTATTGACTGTGAACCGATATTGGGTTATTTACATAGAGGAATGGAAAAAATTGCGGAAAACCGAACAATTATACAATATTTACCTTATGTAACACGTTGGGATTATTTAGCTACTATGTTCACTGAAGCAATAACTGTAAATGCACCAGAGCAGTTAGGCAATATTCAAGTGCCTAAAAGGGCCAGCTATATCAGAGTCATTATGTTAGAGTTAAGTCGTATAGCTTCGCATTTGTTATGGCTTGGCCCTTTTATGGCAGATATTGGCGCACAGACCCCCTTCTTCTATATTTTTCGAGAAAGAGAATTGATATATGACCTATTCGAAGCTGCTACCGGTATGCGAATGATGCATAATTATTTTCGTATTGGAGGAGTCGCTGCTGATTTACCTTATGGCTGGGTAGATAAATGTTTGGATTTTTGTGATTATTTTTTAACAAGAGTTACTGAATATCAAAGACTTATTACACGGAATCCTGTTTTTTTAGAGCGAGTTGAGGGAGTAGGCATTATTGGCGGAGAGGAGGCAATTAATTGGGGTTTATCGGGACCAATGCTACGAGCTTCCGGAATACAATGGGATCTTCGAAAGGTTGATCATTATGAGTCTTACGATGAATTTGATTGGGGAGTTCAATGGCAAAAGGAAGGGGATTCATTAGCTCGTTATTTAGTACGAATCGGTGAAATGACAGAATCAATAAAAATTATTCAACAGGCTTTAGAAGGAATTCCGGGGGGGCCCTATGAGAATTTAGAAATCCGGCGCTTTGATAAAGTATGGGATCCCGAATGGAATGATTTTGACTATCGATTTATAAGTAAAAAACCTTCTCCTACTTTTGAATTGTCAAAACAAGAACTTTATGTGAGAGTCGAAGCCCCAAAAGGAGAATTAGGAATTTTTCTGATAGGAGATAAGGGTGTTTTTCCTTGGAGATGGAAAATCCGACCACCGGGTTTTATCAATTTGCAAATCCTTCCTCAATTAGTTAAAAGAATGAAATTGGCTGATATTATGACAATACTAGGTAGCATAGATATCATTATGGGAGAAGTTGATCGTTAAAATGATAATAGATACAACAGAAGTACAAGCTATCAATTCTTTTTTTAGATTGGAATCCTTAAAAGAGGTATATGAGATCATATGGATGCTTGTCCCTATTTTTACTCCTGTATTAGGAATCACAATAGGTGTACTAGTAATTGTTTGGTTAGAAAGAGAAATATCTGCGGGGATACAACAACGTATTGGCCCTGAATACGCCGGGCCTTTGGGAATTCTTCAAGCTTTAGCAGATGGTACAAAATTACTTTTCAAAGAGAATCTTCTTCCATCAAGAGGAGATACTCGTTTATTCAGTATCGGACCATCCATAGCAGTCACATCAATTCTACTAAGTTCTTTAGTAATTCCTTTTGGATATCGCCTTGTTCTAGCCGATTTAAGTATTGGTGTTTTTTTATGGATTGCCATTTCAAGTATTGCTCCCGTGGGCCTTCTTATGTCAGGTTATGGATCAAATAATAAATATTCCTTTTTAGGTGGTTTACGGGCTGCTGCTCAATCAATTAGTTATGAAATACCATTAACTCTATGTGTGTTATCAATATCTCTACGTGTGATTCGTTAAGACATAAAATTTCCTCTATGTCTTTTCTTTCTAGGAAGGAAATTTCATGGGTTGAATATACCTTTTTATTTTTTATTCATCATTTGGGTTGATGAACTAAACCAGATAGTTATATGAGTGAAAAAAACAGTTTCTTACTTTGCAGTAAAAAGATTCAGTCTCATTTCCTATGTACAAGTGTTAAGTGAAAGTAAACATAAGCATTATATACTATACTATTTACCCCAAGATTGAGTGATTAGTCATCATGACTTGAAGCGGGTTAAAAAGGAGCAACTATCTAGGGATTTTACTAGCTATTAACAGACATGTATTACCCTAATGAGCGGGGGGGTCCTTGTGACCAAAAAGGGTGGATAGTTAGGAACACCAAGGTACACAAAGGATTCGTAATAGAGATTATGTAAGTTATTCAACAGGATTTTTCTGTTCATACTGCATAGCATAAAAGGGATTCTAATTGGGGCTTTATGTTGGTAGAAATGATGAAGGAGTACTCCCCACGATTCCGATCCAGAGTATTTTCCTATCCACCGATTAAGTAAATAACTATCAAGAACGAAGTAATCCTTTACTTAA